ATAAGTACATGCAATAGATTCATACTCATAGTGGTTGCTAGTGGACTGATGATTTTAATTTCACTAGTGAATGAATATAGGCTCAAAATAAAATAAATGGGTTTATTTATATTGCATAAATATCAATCAATGCAATGAATTGTTTCGAGGCCGGGCCTAATTACCCTTTTCGAGAACTTCTTGATCCCCTCTTTCCATATTTTATTTATCGTTTGTTAATTTCCTGGTTTAGTGTGATAGGCATATCACATCTTATCTTAACAATGAATGAAAGTGGGAGAAATTAAATGAAGTTCAATCCTTTTTCTGTCAGACAACTCACTCCTAGAAATATATACCTTCATATTTTTTCTATGAAATATATTATATATTTCATATTATCCTTATATTGACAATTTCAACAAACTGTTCATACTATGAGCATAGTATGATGGCGTTCGGGCAAGCATGCCCCCATCGTCTAGTGGTTCAGGACATCTCTCTTTCAAGGAGGCAGCGGGGATTCGACTTCCCCTGGGGGTAGGGTACTACGAAAGGAAGTTGATCATGGATTATCAATAGATTGAGAATTGATTTGTCCGGGGTCGATGCCCGAGCGGTTAATGGGGACGGACTGTAAATTCGTTGGCAATATGCCTACGCTGGTTCAAATCCAGCTCGGCCCAAGGATTCGCTGAGCCAAGATCACATTATATAATCCTATAGCTAGCTATAGAAAGAATAAGAAAAAAACTTTCAGATATACCCCTCTTTTTTGTTCTCATAAATGCTGATCTTTTTAATAATCTAGATTCATATCACGATCTGGAAGTCTAAAGAAAAGAGCAAAGAACCGAAAAGACTCTTTTTGTTCATTGTTCATTGAACGATGGATTCTCAATCGTTTTGGCAATAACAAAAGGATTAAATTAATCCATAACACCTTATTTTCATTTTTGGGGGATTGTAGTTCAATTGGTCAGAGCACCGCCCTGTCAAGGCGGAAGCTGCGGGTTCGAACCCCGTCAGTCCCGACAGACCCAATAAAAACTTTTACTTTTCTATGAAAGGGGCGATGAAAGAGGGATAAGGAGCATAATTTTTAGATCATTAAAAAAACGGAGCAGAATTTCGAACTTAACTCTGTCCTTCTTTCCATTTCCCCTCGATTCTTTGTTTGTATTTGTAACCAATGGAAGCGGAAACGCAGTTAAATGATATTTCATCAGATGCTTGTACCCGAAAGGCGAGAGTTTTTTTCTAAAAATAATGAAAAAAAGGGCATTTTTTATTTGATTAGAAAGATTCGGTATGTATAAAAGATCTTCCTATGTTATACTATTCAATTCTGGACGGTGAATCGATTTGCTAGCTCAGATATTGTTAGTCACGATATTGGGCCGAGTCAATATCATTATCATCGAGATGTCATCCCATTGAATTTACAGGCGAAAGGTTTATCATCTCTATGGGATTAAATCCCGAGTTATTGTGAAGTAAAAAAAACGAAAGATGAGATTATGGAAGTAAATATTCTGGCATTTATTGCTACTGCACTGTTCATTCTAGTCCCTACTGCTTTTTTACTTATCATATATGTAAAAACAGTCAGTCAAAATAATTAAGTTGAATGAAACTTGACTTCGGAGTTCTTAGCAAGGATTCCCTTTTTTCTTTTTCGTCTTAAATGAAACGAGCGGACTATAATCCGCAGTATTCTATGAGATCGGATAGTATGGTAGAAAGAAATATATGACTCTTTTCTTTCTACCATACTCTTTTTTTTTTAGTATTAGATAGTTAAAAAAGCGAACTCAATTTCGTAGTACCCTTAGAGTCCACTTCTTCCCCATACTACGAGTGAAAGGGAAAATGTAAAGACTACCATTAAAGCAGCCCAAGCGAGACTTACTATATCCATGTGACTTGTGTCCCCTATCTCTATGAATATGCAGGAATTATTCCATTATTGCTCACTAATAATAGTGGAATCAATGGTGCAGAGTCAAAAAAAAGGGGGGGGTGTTCTGCACCAACACTATTGATGAACTAATTCACTAAACCCATTTAATGATTTATAGTAGAATCGGGAAACATTAAGCCCAAGCAAAATAACAACAGGTAGTGACGTCCTTCCAAGTATCGAGGGGATGTTACTAATAGAACATGTAAGATAATAAAATATCCAGTGTTTATTTTTTCGCCCTTCCTAAATAAAAGGCATAAAAATAGGGAATCAAGACGGATCGCTATCCATCACAATCACAGACCTCCATTCCCCATTTGATCTAGATCTAATCCTTACCCTCTCCCGATTCTGTCTTTTAAACAATCATAAACTAGTCTAGTCTTGACTAGGACTAAGGTTTCTGAATAGAAAAAGAAAAGAAAAAAAGTGCCAATCTAATTCAAGTAGACACTACAGTAGTAGTGGAAGGGCTATCAAGACTTACCGATCACTCTAATCTTTTCTTTTGGTGAATCCTTGGCGCAAGTATTTACAGCCCTATACAGATGTTTA